TGTCACCTCTCCAACTATCTCTCCAGTAGGTAGGATTTTGTTAGCCCAAGTTCTTATTTGTTGAGGAGAAACTAATCCAATTCGAAGTTGTTGATGTTTATACCGATCGATCATAGAAGAAAAATTCCCATTCATTTTCATTTTGATTAAACTTCCTTCCTATTAATCTGAAAAGTCTTCTCAGATACAAGGAAATGATTCAATTCCAGAGCCAAAGATCGTAGTTCTCGAACGAGCAATCGAAAAGATTCTGGAGCATTCTCGGGATTGGGTATTGTTCTTCCAATGATTGTAGTACCAAGTATTTTCTGTCGAGATCTCATATGATCCGATTTATAAGTAAGCATCTCTTGTAAAATATGAGCAACACCAAATCCCTCTAGAGCCCAAACCTCCATTTCTCCTACCCTTTGCCCCCCGCCCTTGGATCTTCCTTTAACGGGTTGTTGTGTAACAACAGCATACTGTCCGCTGGCACGTCCATGTATTTTATCATCAACTTGATGGGTTAATTTCAAGATATAAGGCTTTCCTATTATAACAGGTTGTTCAAAAGGATCCCCCGTTCGTCCATCAAATATTCTACTTTTTCCTGGATACTCAGGTTCAAATACCCACGGATTTGCTGTTTGCTTACTGGCTTCATATAATTCAGAAAACACAAGTTTTCTTGAAGCTTCTTGTTCATATCTCTCATCAAAAGGCGCTATTCGATAATGTCTGTCTAGTAGATCCCCCGCTAACCCGAGTGAACATTCAAATATCTGTCCTACATTCATTCGTGAAGGGACTCCTAATGGGTTGAAGACCATATCAATAGACCTTCCATCTTGCAAATAAGGCATATCTTGTCTAGGTAAAATTTTGGAAATGATACCCTTATTTCCATGTCTTCCAGCTACTTTATCGCCTACTTTTATTTGACGTTTCTGTAAAACATATATACGAATCATTTCTTGATTAGAATCAGAACCCTGATTTTGCTGGATCCATCTCACATCAATAACCCGACCCCTACCACCTACAGGTAGTTTTAGACAAGTTTCTTTTGAAGTAAGAACCTCACGGCCAAGTATGATTCGTAACAAATTCTCTTCGGGGACAGACGACGACTCTTTTTGGTGTGTTAATTTACCTATTAAAATATCACCTGCCTCTACCCAAGATCCTAGCATTACAACACCCCTTTCATCTAAATTACGGAGTAAATGGGCTTCTAAATCCGGTATGTCATTAGTGATCGTTTCATAGTCTTGGCCTGTCCTACGAGTCCGAATTTCAGATTTCCGTATGTGAAAGGAGGTATAAATATCTTCATATAGCAATCGCTCACTAATGAGTACTGCATCTTCAGAATTGTAACCTTCCCATGGCATATAAGCTACTAATATATTTTTCCCCAAAGCGAGTTCGCCGCCAACTGTAGCGGTGCCAGACGCTAAAATTTGTCCCCTTTTAATGCATTTATCCCGCTGAACCTGGGATTTTTGATGCATACAAGTATTTTTGTTGGAACCCTGATACATAACTAATGGGATGGTTAGAGTATCTCCATTACTTGATAAAAGGATTTTGTCGGTATCGGTAGAAATGATCTTTCCCTCCCGGTGGGCTATAGCAAGAACCCCTGAATCTAGAGCCGCTTGGCGTTCCAACCCAGTTCCAACAATGCACTTCTCGGACCGAGAAAGAGGAACTGCTTGACGTTGCATATTAGAACTCATTAAAGCCCGGTTCGCGTCATTATGCTCAATAAAAGGAATAAGGGAAGCTCCAATAGAAAAATATTGGAAGGAAAAAATACTTCGAAGATGAACTTGTTCCCATGCAACAGTCAGGAATTCTTGACGGTATCGAGCTGGAACAACCTGTTCCTCCTGAATACTCTGATTCAAGGCCAAAGAATTTCCCGACGCTACCGTATAGTATTCATCCCGACCTGGTGATAAATAAAGCATCCGTGTCCCTTTTGGTCTCTCAGAAATTTCATAAAAAGGGCTTTCGAGCGACCCCCAACGACCAACCCTCGCATGAATTGCGAAGGATCCAATAAGTCCAACATTTATTCCTTCAGATGTGTCAATTGGGCAAATACGGCCATAGTGACTAGGATGGATATCTCGTATTCGAAAACTCGCAGTTCGCGCTGTCAATCCTCCAGGGCCTAAATAACTCAACTTTCTCCCATGAACTATTTGTGTTAATGGATTAGTTCGATCTAAAACTTGAGATAATGGATGTAGACCGAAAAAAGATTCATAAGTAGTTCTTAACGGAGTTGAATTTACCAACTTCTGAGGAGTCGGTATGAATTTATGTCTAAGTTCGTTAGATATAGTTACACGAATCACATTTTCTAACCGAGCCAGAGCCAATCCGAATTGATCTTGTAAAAGATCTGCGACAGAACGAATACGTTTATTTTTCAAATGATTCATATCGTCAAGTGTACCCACCCCAAATTTGATCCCAATCAAATGATCCGTGGCTGCCAATATATCTCGCGGTAACAAAAATGTATTGTTCGGGGGTATATTAAGGTGCAGTCTTCGATTCATATTTCGTCGCCCAATCCTTCCTAATTCACATCTTTGTTGAAAGAATTTCTTTTGTAATTCCTTACATAAGGATTCAGAAAATACTGGATCCCCGCCCACACAAGCAAATTGTTGATAAAACTCCAAAATGGCATTTTCTTTTGACCCCATTTTTTTTTTATCCTTATCATTCAGAAAAGACAAAAATATTTCAGGATAGCAAACATTCTCGAGAATTTCGCGTAGATTCGAACCCATAGCCGATAATAGAACTAGTATAGATATTTTTTGTTTCCTACTCACGCGAGCCCATATCCGTGCTTTTCTATCAATTTCTAATTCTAATCTTCCTCCCCAATCTGATATGATTGTGCCAGTATAGGTTGAAACCCCATTATGATCCAATTCTGACCGGTAATAAATACCAGGGCTTTGCAATATTTGATTGATCACAATTCGATATAGTCCATTTACTATAAATGCTCCCAGAGAATTCATTAGAGGGATATTTCCAATCAAAATTGTTTGTTCTTCCATATCCCTTCGATTTTTCCAAATGAGTCCTGCGGATACATATAATGCAGAAGAATATGTGAGTGATTCATATACAGCATCTCTCTCTTTTATTAATGGTTCTACAAATTTATATCTTTCCACAAATAATTGAAATTCAATTTCTTGATCCGTATCTTCTATTTTTGGAAACTTAGAAAGTTCGTCCACCAAGCCCTGATCAATGAACCTACAAAATCCTTCAAATTGTATCTGATTAAATCCGGGTATTGTAGACAGTCCCTCATTTTCATCCTGCAGCATTTTGAATTTCCTATTTATCTAAAAATCCCATTATTGGATCAGTCTTAATCGACTCATATAGATGATCTAGCAACGGTGAAATTTATATTCTGTTTACTGAATCGCGTGAAATTGTACTCCACTACATATCATAGGGAATGGGATGTATAAAATACGTATGAACGTCGGAAGAAAGATAATTTTCTGTTTCAAATTCGATTTTGCAACAGATATAACAAATGGGGGCAAAGATTCCTAGAAATAGAATTATGTCGCTTAGGCTTACTTACTATGATTATAGTATCCGATTTTGTCTAGAATATCAAAATCATTGCTAAGATCCATTTTAAATTGTAATTAAGTAATAAAAAAAGTATCTAAGTTAATAAAATATCTAAGAAGGGCTAGTGGGTTGATTAAACACGTGTGTGCAGATATCTATCTATCCGTCTTCTCCTTTATTGCCGTGTTCTATCCAAACAAAGTTTCTATTTTGTATTCCAGAAAAAACTGAAGCACGCGAATTTTCTGAGAATTCTGATAATTCCTTATTAGGGAACAGATTCTAGGGAACAGATATAAATAAGATTAGATATTTGTGTAAGAGTTTATGTTCTGGGGTTTACATAGACGCATACTTGTTGTTATAATTGAAACTGAGAAGGACTTTTGATTGAAAAAATCAACACGGATGTGTTATGGATCAATTTTTTGGTTATGTCATTAGGATTAGGAAAACAAAATTGGAGATTCAAACTCCCAAAGACTTCGTAGTCAGTAGTTAAGGGTTCCTATTTGCCATATATTTTGGATTTGATGACCGATAATCCCCTCTTTTTTTTTTATTACTAGAAATAAATAGAAAGGTAGGGAAAGTTTTTAGGCAGTATGTGTTTTGAGATACTCTGGAAGGGTTGGGGAAAAGGCAACTAAAAAGGAAGAGGGGGAGGTTTTTTTTAGGAAGAGGATTAAGAAAATATAGGGTGAAAACGACAAATACAATAAAAAGGAAGTTCCGTATTCCACCCAAAGGGGAAATTTTGCATATCTTTTGGATCAATTTGGCGGCATGGCCGAGTGGTAAGGCGGGGGACTGCAAATCCTTTTTCCCCAGTTCAAATCCGGGTGTCGCCTGATCAACAAAAGACGCAAAATCTCTGATTTTGTTCCGCCGATCTAACTCTTCTAATCTTTCTACTACATAATGTAGTGTCTGCTGACTGGGGGGTTTTAAATTTCACTGGATAACGGGATAGAAAATCCAATTCCATCCATATTTTACTTTGATTTAGTCTTTCCAGATTAGAAATCATACATCTAGCATAGAGGAATTTTTGAAAAGTGGATTTGTTGAATTGGTTCATCAATAGTGTTCCGTCCGAATCCCTTTTTGACTCTGCACCATTCATTCAACTATTATTAGTGGGCAATAATTCCTTCATCGAGATCAGGGACATAATTCACATGGATATAGTAAATCTCGCTTGGGCTGCTTTAATGGTAGTTTTTACATTTTCCTTGTCACTCGTAGTATGGGGAAGAAGTGGGCTCTAAACTAAAGGTACAACTAGTTGAAACATCAAACCCTATGCAATTGTTTTATTGGATTCTAGTGCAATAATAAAGCTTTCCATCAACGAGATATTTCACGGATTTCCATGTTTGTATTTCGAAGGGATAAGGGGTGCAGATGAGAGAAAATTCATCCCAACTAAATTTTTTCTAAGCTTTTATATTTCAACGAATAGGCTCTTACCAGACTGATAGATGACTGCTGGGGAAGACCCGACCCCCTTTTTCATCTTTCCTGTTCAAAATAAAAACGAAGTTGTTTTATTAAGTATATACACATTTTCTATCAGAAAGAATGAAAGAATAGAGGTTGTCTAACGTGATACTATGCATAATAGGATCTTGTCTTAGGGGAGTCACATCTTTATTCCTTATTGCAGACGTTCCCTTTTTAATTATTTTCATTTTAGTTTTGGAATTTCGATTTTTTCGACGCATATTAGGAAAAGAGCGTCAAAAATCAGTGAGGTTTACTCTTCAAAATCCGAAGAAGTGCCCATAGACCTCCTGGCAATGGCTCAATCAATTATTTCTTCGAAATGCTGCTAAATAACTACTTGATAATGATTTCTTTATTTTATGCATTTTTTATTTTTTGATTTTTTGATATAGGCCCATGTTGTTTTTCCTGCATTCATTCTTTGAATAGATTGCGAAATTCATATTGTCAATAATAATCAATCGAAAAATGCGGACTTTATATATATATAAGTATGAGAGTCAGATGATTCTTTCAGATTGCTCGAAATAAATGAAATAGCTGTATCAAAGAAATAGAATTGGATTCTATATCCATTCCATATATTATATGGAATGGATGGAATGAATATCTACATATTATGAAAATCATCTTTTAGATGAATCTATATTTAATCTCTTTCTTTATTTTTATTAGGAAGTACAACTTTCTTTCTACCCTGCCGAACTTTATACACTTCAATAATATAAATAGACAGTATGGTAAGAAAGAAAGGTTCATCTATTTCTTTCTTACCGTACTATCGGATCACTGCCAATTCCAGTCTGATCATTTCGTTTAAGACGATAAATTAGAATCCTTTTTGTTTCATTTCTTTAAGCGTCCATTAATTATTTTGGCTTTGACTGATCGTTTTTACGTAAATGATCAGTAGAAAGGCGGTAGGAACTAGAATGAACAGTGCAGTAGCAACAAATGCAAGAATATTTACTTCCATAATCTCATCGTTTTTTACTTCAAAATAACTCGGGATTTAATCCCATAGAGATCAAAAAACTTTCGTCTGTCAATTCATTACCTCCCGATAATCTTGAAATCAGATCAAGATCATGAATAACAATATCTGAGCTTTCAAATCAATTCGTCGTCAAGAATGGAATAGTATAACATAGAAAGCTCTTTTATCCATACCGAATCCCAAATATTTTTCTTAATCATTTCGTTCTGTTCTTTCTTTATCTATACTGTATTATAGGTTCTCCTTATACAATCGGAGGATAAGGTATCGTCTTACTGCCCTGCCCTTACGTTTCTATTAGTCACAAATACCCAATTAAGAAGCGAAGTGGAAACAGAAAGAAGTTTCGCGCTAAACTCTGCTTTTTACGGGTCTGGTTTTCAACGAAAATTTCCCTATTTGTGTCCAAAATACCAAAAGAAAGAACTCCCTTTCGAATAAACCTGTGCGCCCTTTTCACAGAAAGCGGAGAGATTCATTGATGTACTTATTAGATCTGTCGGGACTGACGGGGCTCGAACCCGCAGCTTCCGCCTTGACAGGGCGGTGCTCTGACCAATTGAACTACAATCCCAGTAAAATTAGGGGATCTAGCAGAAAGTTTGATTCCCTTTTAGTCCTCCATTTCGGAGGTTTCTGAAGAATCAAGGGGTTCTACCATCTCATGGTAGATTGGTGAATTGATGGGCCGAGCTGGATTTGAACCAGCGTAGACATATTGCCAACGAATTTACAGTCCGTCCCCATTAACCGCTCGGGCATCGACCCAGGAAGAATCAGTTTTAGGCTTATTGGTAATCCACGATAAACTTTCTTTCCCAGCACCCTACCCCCAGGGGAAGTCGAATCCCCGCTGCCTCCTTGAAAGAGAGATGTCCTGAACCGCTAGACGATAGGGGCATATTTGCTCAACTGCCATCATAACTATGATCATAGTATGAACAGTTTTTATAAATTGTCAATATAATCAAATGTTATGATTAACTCATAAGAATCTTTCCCCCTTTGAGGATTTCAAAAAATGATTCGTCCTTCATATTTATAAATCTATCATTCATTAGATTCACCATTGGATAGAGAATCCACAAATCTATAAACTATATTAGCTAAGATAAAGATCTTATTAGTATAAATTCTTAAATTAAATATTATTAATTATTATTAGTATTCTTGAATCAACTTACAACTCAATTTTGAATTTAACTAGAATTCAAATTCAATAATAAATATAGAATTCAAATTCAATAATAAATAATTTCAAATAGTAAATAAAATACTTTTAATTTCTATTTTTATATTAATAAAAAAAAAGAATCTAAAGAAAATAATATTATTAATGAATGAATAGATAAAAATAGAAAAATAATATTTATTTTTTG